CGGCTTGCCCCGAAATGACCTGGCCCAATAGGGAAATTCCAATTCATTGGGCCTTTCGATCCAATCAAATAGAAAGCCCCAAGATTGCCATATTCTAGGAGCCCAAACTATGTGATCGACTACATCCTCCGCTAACTGTTGCGGGTCGGTGCCTTCTGCCCATTCTTTAAACTCCGATTCATAGAGAAATCTACGATCAAAGATAGAACGAGATCCATTTTCCACCATCTCTAAGGGATTCCTTGGTTCGGGCCGAAGAAGCGAGGATCCCACCAGAGCGCCTTCTACTACTTCTAATAGGCCATCAACTAGATCAGAATCCGTCTCAACGAGTCTATAAGAAGTGATCCAATTTTTTTCATCGGGTCCGGGTAGAGACCAAAGATCTTGAGCGATCGATCCGGCAGAACAACTCAAAAGAGAAAGAAGTATCGTTAATTTCTTCATGTTCGTTCCAAGTTCGAAGAACCATTTGTACAAATAAGGATCCCCTTCGTAACATGATTGCTTCTTCATATAGATAGATATAGGATCTATAAGGCAGCAATTATTTATAAGTACATTTTGTGCAACAGCCCTTCCTATCTGATAGAAAAGGATCCCATGATCCGGAACCGGTCTTACATGGGCTCGCAACTCCCAAGTTTGTCTATGAAGAGCGAATCGAATTGTATTCGTGTCTATAATTGATTTCTTCTGTGTAATACTAATCGATAGGGCCTCATTGGTAATTGCTACAAGATCTCGTGCATTGTAACCCATGGCTATGGACCCGAATCCATTAGTATGGAACATTTTCTTTTCCAAGTGAAATCCCCTAGTATATGAAAGGGTGAAAACGTGCTTTCGTTGTTGTGGAATAAGAAGCCTTCGTATCTTAATGCATGTATTTAATTTATTCGGAGCTATTAGAGCGGGATCCACTTTTTGGGGAATATGAGTCGAAGCAATAACAAGAATATCTCTAGTGGACCGTCTTTCACAATTCCCGGAGAGATAGTTCAATAATAAACCGAGGGACTCCGACTCATCCACATACAGATCATGAATGTTTGGAATCCATACTATGCAAGGAGACATTGTTCTTGCCAATTCGAATTGCAAGTGGATAGAAGCTAGGTCTATTTCCAACTCGATAATATACCTAAGTATCTCATCATCCACCGTATACTCCTCCCTCAGCTCCGGGTCCGAGTCCAAGTTCGAATAAAAAGAGTCACGATCATCAATATCGTCCACATCTTTAAGCGCATCCATATAGTCCTTAGCAGGATCGCTATCATCATCAATATCCACATCATCAAGCGCTTCCGTATAGTCCTCAGGATCGAGATCATCAATAACTATTTTCAAATCCAGCTTGTTCAGAAATACCGTAATGAAAGGAAGATAGGAGTTTGTCGCTAGGGATTTGACCAAATAGGATCGTCCAGTTCCTATAGGACCTATCACTAAAATACCCCTAGAGGGGGATAGGGCTAGGCGGAACGAAAAGGGTTTTGGTTTTCCATGAGATGGGAAATGAAAACTATTAACCCCACACGAGGTTTGTGAATAAGTGATTGTCTGATAATGAGCAAGGAATATCCGTCTTTCTGCTAAACAGGATGTATTGAACTCATAATTCATTAGATCCTTTTGATGAATGTCAACTACGTATCGTAAGTAAATTGCTCCCGCTTGTTCAAACATTTGATAACCATAGTCACTCTTTACTAAATGATCAATATGAGTCAGACTCCATAGAATTTGATCAATCCCTTTTTCTGGCCTTAAGGTGGAGAAATGAAACGAGTAAACTCTCTCTTTATCCAAAAACCAATCACAGGTCTCGATCCAGGATTCTATTTCATCATGAGTCTGAAACCTTTGTCCTTTTCTTATCCATGAATAGATCTCTTTACTTGTATGACTTAGATGTCTCGTATTTCTCGAAAAAGTGATTCGATTGATGGGATTTGGTATGATACTTATGAGATCGATGAGATTGAAAAATATCTTCTGTATAAATTTGACCCCATACGCGGGACCACCACCAAATAGCGCAAAACCCAGTATTTCTGCTAGAAAATCTTCTAACTGTTCCTGAGCAACTAGAAAGAGATTCTTTAACCAGAAAGAATTCGGTTCAGGTTTAGGATACCCATCCACAAGTTTGTACACCTCAATCATGTATGATGGAATCGTCAAAGATTTTATCCTCTCGAACTCTGTCTGTAACTCACTAGAGTCTAGGGAAACAGAGAAAAGAAGTACCTGAACGAGACATCCAGCAAGAAGAAGAAGTAAAAGGCTTGAATAGAGGAACTCCCGAACATTTGGCGAGCTCAGATGTGTCGATATCAACAGTGACTCATTATTTCGATGAATCATTTCTTCGACCCGAAGAAGCCTACGGAAACACTTCCACGAAATATCACTTGAAATCTCACTTATCGGTGCCCACAATCCCCACAATTTTAGTTTAAGAGCTCGCCATTTTAGCTTAAGAATTCGCCAT